CCACTTGATAAAATGTGGAGGGAAGTGGGATAAATGGCCGATACTACTGGAAGGATTCCTCTTTGGCTAATAGGTACTGTAACTGGTATTCCTGTGATCGGGTTACTAGGTATTTTCTTTTATGGTTCATATTCAGGATTGGGTTCATCCCTGTAGTAATCGGATGAACTGAGTTGTAGACATGAAAGCGTAAGAACTCACCAGTCCCCTTCTTTCTTTGTCTGATTCGAAGGGAACGATCCTGGTGAGTTCTTAATAATCAAAACCTTTTATTCAGATAATTGACAAAACAAATGGATCCCCTTTTCCTTTCCAATGTTTCCTAAAACCCCATTTGTTTTTTCTGATGATGTTTTGAAAAATGAACTTAATTGGTTAATTCCGACCATCTGGCCTAGGTAGTATCTATCTTTCTAAGTTCATTGACTAAATCTAAAATGACCTCTCTTTTTGCCCACTACTTTATTATACATTATACATAAAGTACTAAGTACCCCAAAAAATTATGAGAAACCTGAAAAAATAGAAACTAAGGATAGGAATCTTTGAGAAACTGGTATGAAGACTCATTATTATTTGTACACAAGAAAGGGGTGTAGAAAATTCCCCTTCTTGTGTACAAGACTAGGAAGACTAATAATGCCCCTAAAAAAATACGGTTCTTTTTACGAACTTGATGTTGCAAAATTTTCGGATCTAGAAATTCATTTCAGATAATTGAACCTTCTCAAACTGTTTCTTTTTAAGAACCAAAAAGATTTGTGCCAAAATAACAGATGCCAAGAAGAACAAAAGTCCTTGCACACGTAATGGATCTTGAAGTACTATTTCCGCATCTCCCTGACTAAATCCACCCACATTAGGATTACTTGTTAATGGTTGATCAAGTTTGATAGATTCACCCTCTGAAACAAGAAGTTCTGGCCCTGGAGGGATAATATCAACCACTTGACGTCCATCCGATGGATCCACTATGGTTATTTCGTATCCCCCCTTTTCTTTTCGTATAATTTTGTTTACTATACCTGCTGCTGTAGCATTATAAACTGTATTATTACTCTTGCTTCCGTCGGGATAAATCTGCCCCCGTCCCCTGTTCCCGCCTACATATATGGGATATTTTAAGAAGTGAACATCCTTTTTACTAGCGGGGTCGGGAGAAAGAATAGGAAAGGTTATTTCACTATATTTCTGACCAGGAACAGGACCTATCACAATAATATTTTTTTTTGTGGGGCGATAGCTCTGAAAAGACAGATTGCCTATCCTTTCTTTCATCTCGGGAGAAATACGGTCGGGAGGAGCTAATTCAAATCCCTCGGGTAAAATAAGAACAGCCCCCACATTCAAACCCCCCTTTTTACCATTAGCAAGAACTTGTTTTAGTTGCATATCATACGGAATTCGAACAACTGCTTCAAATACAGTATCGGGGAGTACCGTTTGGGGAACCTCAATATCCACGGGCTTATTAGCTAAATGGCAATTGGCACATACAATACGCCCAGTCGCTTCTCTTGGATTTTCATAACCCTGTTGTGCAAAAATGGGATATGCATTTGAAATGTATGTCCGAGTTATTATATATATCATGAGCGATACGGAAATGAATCGAGTAATCTGTTCCTTTGTCCAAGAATTTCTAGTTTGCATGGTCCAATCATTGAGCCCAAAATTTCTACAATAAATTAGGTAGGTTGCTAGTATAGTTCCCTATCCACGATTCTGCTATGTACGGAAATAAGTTTACTCGAATATAAGAGAAATCCTCTGGAGAAATAGAAAGAGTAAGTACTTTTTTGAACGCTTTCTTTATGTACTTCTTTATGTACAAAGTAACAAACATTATAATTGAATTAATAATTAATATCAGTGGATCATTTTTCAGTCATTCATTGAATGATAAATCACTACAAGTGATGGAGATACACGATTTAAATAATGGAAGATCCAATATTTGAAAATTGTATCTAAAATGACTGGAAAAGTGGAAACAAGACCAGATATAATTTGATCGTTATGAGCAAATCCAAAATCTTTGTAGATAGAGCCAAGCATTAGTTCCCAACCATGGGGCGAATGGAATCCAATACACAAATCCGTTAATAAAAGAATACAAAAAGCTTTGATCGTGTCGCTTACGTTATATAAGAATTCCTGAACCCAAGAGTTAAGAATAACAAGTTCTTCATTACCCAGAATAGAATAACCGCTTAGAATAATGAAACAGATTATATTTGTCGAGAAGTGTAAAATCATATGGATACGATCTTCATTGTGCATCTTGATCAATTGGATTGTTTCTTTGTGTATTCCTATACTAAGCTTTTGTAGATGTGGCTCCGGATATTCCTTTATCATTTCGTTCAACAGGAAGAGTTCCTCGAATTCTATGAATTGTTCTAGAATACTATTTTCTTGAATGATATTAAAGAAAGTTTCGGATTGCCTAGTATTCCACCAATTAGTAACCCAGGATTCTAGACTTTTATGAAATAAAAGAGAGATACACCCAGGCAAAAATACTATAGATGCAAGATATAGAAGGGGAATGAATGCTTTCTTTTTTTCCATTTTTTTCATCTGTGAATTCTTAATGAACCCACCTCGTTTGTAAACTCTATGCGATCCAATATTTCTATCAAGCAATGAGTTCTATTACGAGGTATCTTTCCTTTGAATCTATTCACTGTTTTTTATTTGTGATGTATTGGTTATGGTTAGTCCTTGAATATATAAAGAATATCCAAATAGAATAAGAGTCCGTCTCAAATTCGAATGAAGAAATAATAAAAAATCTTATATTATTTTTTTATTTTTTACCTCCTGATGAGAAATAATTTTCAGTTCATTTCAAAATACTTCAATCGGTACACGCAAGAAATAGGCTAATTCCGCAGCTTTTTGTTCAATTTCGCGTGGAGTAAAATTCTCATCAGTACGAGTCAAGGGAATAGCTCCCTGGCCTCGGATGTCCATATAAAGGACACGCCGGGCATAAATACCCTCTTTAACTTCTATTCTGATGGACTGAACATCTTTCATAAAGAATCGAAGGAAGATGCGACGATTTTTTCCAGGAAATCCCCAACGAAAAATACACACAATTCCTTCCTTTCTATCGAATTGATCATAACCACTACCTACATTCCAGGAGATTGTGCACCACAAATAGGAACTAATAAAGAGACCTGCGATGCCATAGAAAGACATGACGAGCCCTTGTGGAAAAAAAATGATTTGCTGAGACGGAAATAAAGATATCAAATTCCTACCAAGATAACTGGACGTTCCAACCAACAAGAATCCTAATGAACCTAAAAAAAGGATAAAGGCCCAGCAGAAATTACTTATTTTTCGAGACCCCGTTATAAGTTCTATCCATATATGTTCTGATCGCCAACTCATACTAGATCCGGTTGCATTTTATTGAAATTGAGAGAATAACCCCCAAAAAATTTGACTTTATTCTTTTTCCGAAGTAACTCTCATCAACTAGCACTATTCTGATGGGAACCTTTAGGCATAATTCATCGAATTGGCTAGATGTAAAATACTAGTATCCCCTTTATATGATCTCCTATAGATAGAGATAGTGACATGCATTTCATTGACTTTACATTTCAGAGATCTGCAGATCCTGATCTATTTTAAAATAGCTATAATTTAATTATTTTAAACATATAACATATTTCCACATGCATAAGAGCTCTTTCAGTTACATTTAATTCATGTTCGGAAGAAGGCACATCTTATACGATAGTCTCCTAAATGGATATCCATTTTATGATCCATGTCTAATCTAAGTCTTGAAAAAAAAATGGCTGAGATTGGGTCGCATCGGGTTTAAAAAATCTTGTTTCTTTGAACATGAAGAGATAAAGAAGCCATTGCAATTGCCGGAAATACTAGGCCCACTAAAGGCACAAAAATAGATGGTAAGTTGAGAGTTGTCATAGAATGGGTACCTCGGTTTAATATTTGTACCTGTTATTCTTAATATTATATATTTTAAAATAGATTTTAAAATTCGTTATTCATTTTAAGTCGTATATAATTATACTATAAATGAATATATAATAAGTGCAAGGAATGGAGAACTAAAAAAATGTACTTATTAATTTAATTTTTCTACATGGAATATATGTCTGATAAACTAACAGCTTGTTCGCCACAAAAAAATAATTGACCTTAAAGGTCTACTTGATTCCATTTTTATTCGAAGGAAAGAAAGCGTGGAGCTGAAATAACTCATTCAGAACGCCTTTTAAAAGATTGCGTGGTACGATTGTATCGAATAAGCCCTTATGGAATAAATATTCAGCCGCTTGTGAACCTTCCGGTACTGTCTTATTCAATGTTTGTTCAATTACCCGTTTACCCGCAAATGCAATGTAGGCATTGGGTTCAGCAATAATGATATCCCCCAACATACCAAAACTAGCCGTCACCCCACCAGTAGTAGGAGATGTAAGGATTGATATATAGAATAACTTTTTATTTGATTGATAATCATATAAAGCCGAAGATATTTTAGCCATTTGCATCAAACTCAAACTTCCTTCTTGCATCCGTGCGCCTCCGGAAGCACATACTAGAATAAGAGGTAGAAATTTATTGGTAGCATACTCGACCAACCGGGTGATTTTCTCGCCTACTACGGATCCCATACTACCCCCCATAAACTGAAAATCCATAACCCCAATTGCTATAGGAATACCGTTTAGTTGACCTGTGCCTGTTTGAACAGCCTCAGTTAATCCCGTCTTTCTTTGATAAGAATCAATGCGCTCTTTATAAGGTTCCTCCTCCGAATGGAATTCAATGGGATCAAGAGAGACCATGTCTTCATCCAAAGGATCCCAAGTACCTGCATCAATCGAAAGCTCGATTCTATCTGAACTACTCATTTTCAAATGATATCCACATTGTTCACAAATATACATTTTTGGCTTAAAAAATTTCTTATAATTTAATCCATAACAATTTTCGCATTGAAC